TCGGTCCAAACTGGCTTACTAATAGGATTCCCCGATACGTTACAAAATTTAGCTTTTGACAATGATCCAATCATTGGAATAATTGGAACTATAGTTTCGAATTTTTTAGTAACAGTATCTATTAAAAAAGAACTCTCTAGCATTTGACTCTTTACCGCTGAAGGATTTATTGGTACACTTGAAAGATAACCCAGAAAATAGAAAGAAAAATTGGAGAATTGGCTTATGTAGATCCTACTGGGTTGAGACCAAAAGTGAAAATGACATTGCCAAAAATTGACAAAGTAAGATTTCCATTTCTTCATCAGAAGATGAGTCCCTTTTGAAGCCAGAATTGATTTTCCTTGATATCTAACATAATGTATGAAAGGATCCTTGAACAACCATAGGGTTTTCTGCAAATCATTACAACAAAGTACTACGAGATGTTGTTCTATTTTTTCATAGAAATGTGTTCGCTCAAGAAAGGTTCCAGAAGATGTTGATTGTAAATAAGAGGATTGTTTACGGAGAAAAACGAATATGGATTCGCATTCAACTACATAAGAATTATATAGGAACAAAAAAAGTCTTGGATTCTCTTTCGAAAACCCATAATAGTTAGATTTCTTTGGAGTAATGAGATTATTCCAATTATAATATTCGTGAAAAAAGAATCGTAATAAATGTAAAGAAGGAACATCTTGTATCCAGCATTGTAGAATTTGAACCAAGATTTCTAGATGTACGGGATAGGGTATTAGTATATCTGATACACAATTTAAATGTGATAATTTGTCCTCAAAAAATGGAAATATTGAATGAATAGATCGTAAATTCTGAGATTTTGGTATTTCTTTTTTTTCTTCGAGGGAGGATACTAATCGCAATGAGAGAGGAATTTCCACAATGACAGCAAAACCCTCTAATATCATTTGAGAATAAAAATTCTTGTTATGCCCAACGAATCTATTTTGGTTAGAATCATTAACAGAATTGATCAAATAATTCTGTTGGTACATTCGAGTAATTAAACGTTTCACAAGTAATGAGCTAAATTTATTGTCATAACCTGAAATTTCAGGGGGTTCACAAAAAATTGACCCATTTACATTTAAACCATGATTATGAGCAAGTGCGTAAATATACTCTTGAAAGAGAAGCGGATATAGGAAGTGTTGTTGTATAGATCTACTCTTTTCTAAATATCCCTTTAATTCTTCCATTTTTTATTATATTTGAACCAGAGACAGGAAGCATTTCTTGGATCCGCAAATGATACATAGTGCGATATGGCCAGAACAAGTATGTATATAAAGTATATACACAGTAAGAAAAAGTTACCCTGAAAACAGAGAGTCCAATCCCCAGATCTTCTTCCTATCTTTCCAGATCCAATTGGTTCTTGTTCGTTAACATAACAAGAAAAGGTTCAAAATCCTTTATTTTTGCAACCCAATCGCTCTTTTGATTTTGGAATCAATTTTTTTTATCAGAATGCTCTTTCTTTTACACATCCATCTCCACTCTACCCTATCCATAATGGAGAATAGTTAGGATTCATTAAAAAAAGTAATTGATGATCCACTCACAGGAGAACCCTTTCCCGTATCAGGCACTAATCTATTTTTAACGTTTAATTAGATCGGGTAACCATTCAAATTAAGAACATAAGCTCGTCGTTTTTTCTTTGCCTAGAATTGGAGCCATAAAACTCTATCCATTTATTCACTCGACCAAACGGTAAATGTGAATTCATTTTGTCCCCTTCTTAAAATCAAAGGTTTTTTGTACCGATCCAGTAAGGATGATCTATTCTTAGAGTTCTACATTACTAATTAAATTAATATAATACGACATGCTATTTTTTCCATTCATTACCTTTCAGGATCAGTCGTGGTCTTATAGACTCTACCAAAAGTCTGGACGAATTCGTTGCTTCATCCAAATGTGTAAAAGATCATAGCCGCACTTAAAAGCCGAGTACTCTACCGTTGAGTTAGCAACCCCAATAAATATATATACCCAAAATATATATATAATGTGAATATAATATGTGAAGAATAGATATGATCGAAATTAAAATACAAACAAATAGATTTTCATTTAAAAAAAAATGGATTGCACGATCCCACTAAAAAAATATTGTATTGAAATTCAATTAGCAACAAATTTGAAAAGAAAAAATCTACGATTCGATTAATTAAAGTTTCATTTTAATTAAAATTAAAGAAAACCGGGGAGATCCGATTAAAATACAACAGATTTCCAGATAAATATTTTATTTCAATTTTTTATCAATTCAAATAATTTTGCATTCATTAATAGTTGAAGTAAAGAACCAATATAACCAGTATAAATATGGGGTGGGGATAAACAGATCCATTTATTTACGATCGAATTATATTTGTTCAATACACCATTGTCAATATGAATTACATGTTGAAAAAAAAAAAAACAAATCAAATTAATTGAATAAATCAAATAAGGACTTGTGTTGGATTGGCACGACATAAAAAAAAAATAAGGAAGAAGTGGAAAAAATCTCGGGTTTATTCAATGAATAGAAGTACAATAAGCAAGATTAACTCGTTTTTGTTGGTAAATTTCCAAAACAAGAAAAGTAGGTGTGAATAGAAAAAAGGCAAGTGTTGAGTAAAAAATTATACAAAGCTATATACTACTATATAGTAGATACTGGGCACTACCATTTTGCATTTCAAAAATCTTTTAATTATTTAATTTAATGAATTCAAAGTTCTTTAGACAATTAATTCCGCTTTCTTTAAAATATCATGAACAGTTCTTGTGGGTTGAGCTCCTTTTTCAAGAAAATATAAAATAGCCGGAACATTTAAATAAGTTTGATTCTTTATCGGATCATAAAAACCCACTCTCCGAAGATCTCTTCCTTCTCTTCGGGATCGAACATCAATTGCAACGATTCGATAGATGGCTCATTGGGATAGATAAACAAAGCCCCCCCCAGAAACGTATAGGAGGTTTTCTCCTCGTACGGCTCAAGCAAGAAAGAATGATTTTAAAATCAAATGATTGATTCAATTTAATTAAATTCAAATTTTTTATTTATTTTAGAACATTACTTATTTATTTTAGAATATTATAACAAATTTATAATTATATTCTATTATTTCTAATTAATAAAAATATAATAAATAAAATATCAATAGTTATATCATAATGGTATAGTGGCAAACTGATCCATAAATAAAATCATGAATTAGACTATGATTGGAATTGTTTTATTTTTCCATAAAGAAAAAACGAAACTTCATTCATTTGTACTCATAACTCAAGTTGGGTAGCTCTGAAAGAATTCGAATAAAAATCCTTAGAAATTTTTGAGTCGTCTGTAACCTTTTTTGTTTGTCTCATCTCAAATCTATTTGAATTTGAATTTTATTCCTTATTCTAATTCCTCATTTTGATTCAATTGTTAAGACAGTTGAAAATAGTGTTTCCTTGTTCCGGAATCCTTAATCTTTGCTTTGTTGAATCGTTGGGTTTAGACATTACTTCGGTGATTTTACTCCTTTCAAAACGGCAGCAACATACCCTTTCTTTCTATGGAAAAATTATACGAACGATTGATTCCCTTGTAATACACTTTTGATCAAAATAGTTTTACCAATTCCAACAAGTTTGACTTTTTGATTTCAAAATTGTTAGAATTTGAATCTTTCGATCTCTAAATTGAAGACATATTTACAAAGTTGGTCCAGCTTATTCATTGGCATTAACCCTAGATTCTTTCCCTCGATATGATAAATGAATCATTACTTTCTACTCGAGCTTCATCGTGTACTATTTACTTATTACTTACAACCCAACAAAATGGGGTTCCTAGTGGAACAGAACAAACCATGTCGAGCCAAGAGCATCCTCATTTCTATAGAGAATGGTGGATGTAAGAATCCACATAAGTGATCACGTCCTTCAAGCCGCACGTTGCTTTCTACCACATCGTTTCAAACGAAGTTTTACCATAACATTCCTCTAATTTCGAACCGGGATGGAATTGATTCAATATGGAATCATGAATAGTCATTGGCTCAATCGGTACATTTCAGTACATACTTTTTTATCTATTTCCCTTTTATTTATGGATTGGATAAAAAGGTCTTTATCCTAAGAAATCGCAGCAAGAAAAGAATCAAAATTAACTCCCATATTTTAACCTATGAAGGAAACCCATTTTTATTTTTTACAAAAAAAAAGGACCCCATTTTTCTCAAAAAAAATAAATGAAATTTAGGCCTAAAAAAAATGGGGCTTTCATTACATTAAATTTGCACTCCAATCAGGAACTGAATTATTTATTATTTATTAACCAAATCAAGTATTTATTAACTTAACCAAAAAACTATAACTATTCCAATGCCTAAAATTCCAATGAACCAGAGGAGTCAGAAGTCTATTTTATCGATCAAATTTATTTCTCACACTTCCATTTCTTCGAGTTCGAGTACTAAGGATTCATAAGAAATCGAGAAAAAATAGTTTAGTTTCATTAAAGAAAGAATCTTATCTTGTACTTCAACACTATGACTGTAAATATGTTTTTCAATAGTTACTGCATTTAATTTCTTCTTCAATCAAGCAGTACTCACAATCATAAACAAGTAGCTAATAATTTTGAGTGGATATCTCATTCATTAAAGTAAAAATGGATACGCGAATTTGACTATGTCCAATTGAATCATCAATGGTTTAATTGAAAACCAGATATATTGAGAAACCCATACGGTTTTTTATTTTCATTTTAATTTAATGGGTGTGGAATGGAAAATTTCTCATATATAATATATAAGATAAGGTAAGATTAAATAAGATAAGGTAAGATTAAGGTCGTTATTTTTTTTTTTTCACTTACTTTGTTCACTACGGAAATAGAACACAAACAATACATAATACATAGGGGCATAGAACGCGGTCATTTTTTTGGAAATTTTGCTTTACTTTACGTTTTTTCATCAATCCAATTTTTTTAAGTAAATTGAATATAGGAATTTCCTCCACTGAGTCGCTATATTAACTTACAATTTTTTTAATCATTTGAACCGGATACAAAAGTAAATGGGTCAAAATATGTTTGATATTCCTATTTGAATTTGACTCCATCTCATTAGGGGCTTTAATTTAAAACCAGCGATAGAATTATCTCCAAAAATCTCTATTCTTTTGTTTAGTTTCTACATAGACTGTAGAATACCCTATTCACTTACTTTAGGCTTTAATAAAAAAAAAATGGAGAGATTTTTCGCATTTTGATTCTGAAGAATTGATCTGGGACGGAAGGATTCGAACCTCCGAATAACGGGACCAAAACCCGCTGCCTTACCGCTCGGCCACGCCCCATTTAGATTTCTATTTGATACTAATAAACATTATTACCCTTTGGGGACATTCGTCAATTCCAGACAATATGACAATAAAAATAAATAAAATAAATACAGATAGGATAAGATATCTTGTTATTCTTGCTGGTATTCGATACATATAGAATAAAAAATTCATTGATGATTACATATAATTCAATTAAGATATTGTATGAAAGTGTAATTCCTTGTATTCTCATTTGAAAATGTGAGTATTTTGATTTGGATTTTTTGGGGGGAGTTTAAATCAAAGAAAAAAGGCTTTTTTACCTACCTTTTTTCTTAAATTTCCCGTATATCAATAATTCAATAAAAACTAAATTATCTACAAAAACAAATGTTCGTTTGTTATGCTTAATATCTTTTTTAGTTTAATCTGTATCTGTCTTAATTCTGCCCTTTCTTCAAGCGGTTTTTTCTTCGGGAAATTGCCCGAAGCTTATGCTCTTTTCAATCCAATCGTAGACATTATGCCCGTCATACCTGTACTTTTCTTTCTCTTAGCCTTTGTTTGGCAAGCTGCTGTAAGTTTTCGATGAAGTTCTTAATACTATACTGAAAATATTCATGATTTATTCGGGGAAAAAAATTGAACAATTATTGATAAGATCATATGAGTCTTACATTACAAATCCTCTATTAAAAAATAGAAATTCTTGTATATTGGATAAGCGCAGCGGTAAATTTGGATCAGTCCATTTTCCTTTTCGCCGCCCTTCCGGTAAGCAAGGACTTTATTAGATTAGGTTTTTCCACAATACCCAATTGTTAATATTACAATAACAATTTTGGTAACGAAAAAATCAGAATCTTAATTACAAATAAATTCATGAATTTTCAAATTCTTTTTTTTTTTTTAGATTTAGAAAAAAAAAACACTTAATAAAAAGAATTTGTTCTTTATTTTTTCATATTTTGGTATCATGTCAAATCAAAATAGTACATGTGTTACAACAAAACTCAAATGGATAATCTATTCCCTTTTACCCTCTTATCTTGGAGATTGTGTAATGCTTACTCTCAAACTCTTCGTTTATACAGTAGTGATATTCTTTGTTTCTCTCTTCATTTTTGGATTCTTATCTAATGATCCAGGACGTAACTCTGGGCGCGAGGAATAAAAAACTAAGAGGTTTTTTTTATCATTTTTCCTTGCGTTTTCTTAATATTTTTTTATGTGTTCCATACATTTAACTATGATAAAATAAAACAAAGGATCGAATTTTTCGAATTCAAAAGTATCAAGTGACCAGAGAAAGCGGAGAAAGAGGGATTCGAACCCTCGGTACGAATAACTCGTACAACGGATTAGCAATCCGCCGCTTTAGTCCACTCAGCCATCTCTCCTAATTTGGAATTGGGATTTTTTATGTTTATGTGACACTTAAAGTAAGGATTGATGAAAATCTGCCTTACCTTTTTAATTTAATAATAATATTACTTTACTTATTTCTTTTTATTAGTTTATTGTTTATTAGACTTATTAGATTATTAACTTATTAAATTCTATTTTAAATTATATTAATTCTTAGAATACTTATATAATACTTATATTATATGTAACTAACATATTAAATATTATATTAATATATTAAATATTATATGATATGGCAATTATTAACATCTAAATATTACCATATTAAATATATAATAAATATTGTACAACACAACAAAAAAGTATATAACACATGAGTTGAAAGATAAGTTAAATAAAATAATAGACTAAGGCCTTAGGACTAATATCATATTTTTATAATATATTTATAATATAAAATAATAATATATTTAAAAATAATAATATATTTAGAATATATTATTATATCTATACTTAATAAAAATATATATATATATAATTATTAATATAATTATTAAATATATATTAAATAAAAAATAATATAAAATAAAAGTATAATTAGAATATATATAATATTAATGTATAAATAATAAAATAATATATATTAAATTTAAGTATAAGGTAAGTAAATAGTGTAAATAGTATAGTAAATTAGTATAGTAAATGAAGGTAAATAAAAAAAAATAGAAATAGAATATTATATATATATAATATATTAATATATATGTAATATATGTAAATATAAGGATATAAGATAAAGCTAAGTTATAAAATAAGGGTATAAAGGGTAAATAAGATATCTATGAATTAATTTGACTTAACCAACAATTAAATTTGGATAACGATAATAATTCAAAACGGATATTTCAAATAGAAAAATACCTTACTTTTTTATACTATACAAAAATTTTTATTTTATTTCCACGGCCTGGCTAGTACCTAGCTAGGCCATTACTCTAATTGATCATTCATAAATGCATTTTTTTCTATTATTTATTTCTATTATATTTAATTTATTTTATTTATTATATTTTTTTTATATATTTATTTGAATTTATATAAATAAATTTATATTATTAAAATTATATTAATTCAAATTATATATATTCTAAAAATATTTAATAAAATATTTTATTTGATTTATTAAAATATAAGATTATTTAGAATATTATATATTTTATAATAATATTATATATTATTATAAATTATAAAATAAAAATATATTAAAATATATTATATATAAAATGAATATATATATATAATATAAAATATATAATATAAAATATAATGAATATATCAATATAACTTATTTACTTGTTAAAGTAATAAATTTACTTGTTAAAGTAATAAAATTTGTTTGATCTGAAGACTTAAGATCCATCTAATTGATCCAAATTCATAAGATCTGGCACTCAAAAAATGGGAAAATTAAGGGGGAGTTCCGGATTCTTGTAGAATTCTTTTTTATGTCCAACTTCAATAGCTCCTTCAAATCAAAACTATTAGCAACGACTTACCGTGAAACGAAAAGTATAACTCATTATTTTAATTTTATAGTTAAATAAGCTTTATTCATTCATCTATTTGGGATTTTATCAAGTCCCTATCAAGACAGAATATGTGTCAAGATTCAAATTTTCATCATTCTGATACTATCTTTATTATGTCTCATTCTTTGTTCGACAAATAGTTCATTAATATACAATAATTAAATTGTAGCGGGTATAGTTTAGTGGTAAAAGTGTGATTCGTCCTATTAACAACTTAAATAGTTAAAGGGTCTTTCAGTTAATATTCCAATAAGAAACTTTATTTCTTTAAAAGGTTAATCCTTTACCTCTTAATGTTACATTTGAGGAAAAATATAAATTCTCGTGATTTGTATCCAAAGGCCAGTCATTTTTTAATTGACTAAAAAACATTGGATCATATGGAATCGCGAAGCATAATTTTTTTTTTTGAGTTGATTCAACTCTTCCAATTGAATGAGTATGAGTAAAGGGATCCATGGATGAAGATAAAAAGTTTATTTCTAATCGTAACTAAATCTTCAATTTTTGTATTAAAAAGGGGATTGAAGCCAAACAGCTAGAAAATGGTGGCTTTGGTTTACTAGAGCCATCGACATATTGTTTCAGCTCGGTGGAAACAAAATTCTTTTTTTCCTCAGGATTCCGCGAATCGAAATAAGGAACGAAGTAACTAGACAGATTTGGTAGAATTTTCCTCTTCTAGAAGGATCATCTATAAAGCGAGTAAGAAAAGCTGACATGGATGTTATGGATCTATTTTTTCAGATTTATGATGATTCCCTTTTTATACAGCATAATTTTTTTATATTTTTTCTTCTTGTATGCCTTAGATCTGGGAACACATTGATCTTCCATAAAGGAGCCGAATGAAACAAAAATTTCATGTTCGGTTCTGAATTAGAGACGTTAAAAATGATCAACCAACGTCGACTATAACCCCTAGCCTTCCAAGCTAACGATGCGGGTTCGATTCCCGCTACCCGCTCTATATCACTTTTATATATCCATCATTGATTCAAATATGCATTCTTATTTGCCAAAATCTTCCGCATGCAATCCGCTTCTTGTTTTGTTTTTATCCGGATAAAAGAAAAACAAAAATAAAACAGGAATGAAAAGCAAGCAGCGTCCATTGTCTAATGGATAGGACAGAGGTCTTCTAAACCTTTGGTATAGGTTCAAGTCCTATTGGACGCAATTTATTTCCATCTATTTTTTTTTTTAGATTGTTATGCCAAAAACTTATTTGTTTGAATAAAAATTGGAATCAGAGACATTTCTCAATGATTACTCTTGTACTAAGAATAAGAGTAATAAAATAAGAGTCATAATTTTATTTTAGGTTTGCTCCTGAAGTAGAAACAATTCGATCTGTTCCTGAATAGCCTCCTTCAAAAGGGCTTCTGCTTCCTCGGTGAATGTCTTGGTGAAAGATATAATTTCTTGGAACTGAGGTTTATTCTTTTTTAAGTAGGCACGTAACTGAACGATAAATTTCTTTACCTGTCCAATTTCTAACTGGTCAAGATATCCATTTGCTCCGGTATAAATAGTAACTATCTGCTCTTCCACCGCGAGAGGGGCCGATTGGGATTGTTTGAGCAACTCACGTAATCGTTGGCCTCTTGCCAATTGATTCTGAGTAGCTTTATCAAGATCAGAAGCGAATTGTGCAAAGGCTTCTAATTCTGCGAATTGAGCTAGTTCCAATTTTAATTTGCCGGCTACTTGTTTCA